AATTGATCAGGCATACCTATACTGCAATAAGATGAAGACGGCAATACTATGAATGACTCGCTATTTACTCGTTTTCTAGGTCATAATCATAAGATTCTTTAGGAGAGATGGCCGAGTGGTTCAAGGCGTAGCATTGGAACTGCTATGTAGGCTTTTGTTTACCGAGGGTTCGAATCCCTCTCTTTCCGTACCTTCCTTCACCTAATTCACGAACATTACTCACCGAAATGTATCAAATAAAATAAGAACAATTACCGGTCACTTACCTTTTTGGATCGAATTTGAAAGATTCGAATTTGCTCTATTTTCCAATTGTGGAAAACTGGGGAAATTCCCTTGGTTGACCCCGGTAAGAGAATGGGGATTTGTTGTTGTTGTTGGAACTTCCATTTTATGGATGGAATTTTTTATATTTTTTGAAAAGGCTTTTTCGCGGACTCCTCGTTCATTTACCCAACCGTCGGTTGGGTAAATGCCTTTCAGTTTTTCGATGATCAAATATTTTATTTATAATTGAATTAATTATTGAATAACCTACTTTTTTGGCTAAGTTTGCTCATTGCTGGGTTGATAAAGAAGTAAGCGTTTCAACGGGCTCTCCAAAAATCGTTTGGGCTTGATTTCCGGGCATCTTGGCGACGGCACTCTCCACCTCGTATAGCTGAGGAAATTCTATGTCTCTATAAAATAGAGAATCTATCCATGACTGACAATTATAATCAAACTCACGTAGTAAGTTAAGCAACTCATGTAGTTCTTGATCTACATAGAATCTAAACCAAAATTAGAAATTTGGTTCTAATTTGACGAATGAATGGAACGGGAGATAGTTTATTCTCCTATTCGCGCATACACGCACCATCTGTATCCTGCTGTGTTGGACCCTCATCGCCATCCGTTTCATGTCTTTTGACAATTCCTCTCGTTCTTCTCGGATGCTCTTTTGAGCGAGCCGATCTTCAAGGGGTTCGATCCGGGCTAGGGGGAACCAAGGCTTAGTCCTGGATTGTGGCTCCCCGCGGCCAAAACCTTCGGTGAGAATCCAAACACTAAGCTGATATAACCAAAAGAAATCAAAATACATTTTTCTAATAGATTTCTTTTTTTCAATTTAATAAAAATGACATTCATTACTATAACGATACGAAATCGTCTAGTAAATTTAGGAGGATACTTCATTGAAACCTCCTAAAATTTGTATTTTTCGATTACTCGATTCTATTTTTTACTTTATGATATATATGATATATCGAATTACGATTTTTGAATTGGAAATTTACATTAATGAAAAATTAGGGCTATACGGACTCGAACCGTAGACCTTCTCGGTAAAACAGATCAAACTTATTATTATCAAAATGATTCGAACTGTTTCAAAGACCCAACGTGCATTTTTTTTTGCATTGGGCTCTTTCATCAACTGATATAAATATCAGCGAGTCCGCCATCCTTTTTCTTAACAGAAAGATAACGAGATGGCTCCGCGTGCTCTGACTCTTTATTTTTATTCAGTAGCAATACCAAAGTGTTTCAAAAAAGAGTTATCTTGACGTAGGTCTGCCTTCGGCCTATATCAACCTAAGTTAAATGGAGTCTCTATCGCTCTGCCCAAAGCATCAAATATGAAACTTCATACACCTTCAAGTTCATAGGACAAAAAGAGATTTTTTTGAGGTACTTATACTCATTATGCCTAGCATTGAATGGACTGAATATTCACCTTATCAATTATCAAATCAATGATGGGTTCTATTTCTTGGCGCCTAAATTGGGACCTCAATTGGACCAACCAACCATTTGTCAGGCTATTGTTCTCTTGTTCCTTCGAATCCATGGAGTAAGACGTCGACTTTTTACTAAGATAAATTCTGTTGATTACATGATGGACTCCTCTGAAAAAACATTGGCGCGCGTGTAAACGAGGTGCTCTACCAACTGAGCTATGGCCCTTGTGTTTGTGATAAATATTTTATCATTATAAAAATTCTTGTCAAGGTGAGTATTGCATAATCTGACATGATAGCTCTCTGATCTGTTTCCTGTCAAGGGTATTGCTTAGAAATAAGATTCCATCTATAATCTATCAATGTGACGGGTTCCTTTTTTTTTTCTTTATGATAATAAATGACCTACTTAACCCAGCGGTTAGAGTATTGCTTTCATACGGCAGGAGTCATTGGTTCAAATCCAATAGTAGGTAGAACTTATTAGATACCATTGGCTGTGCGGTATCTAATAAGTATTTCTACCCACCTTCTTTTTTTGATTTATTTTGTATCTTTTCCATACCCTACTACTTCTTATTTTTTCTATTTTTTGAGTTGTTTCTTGTTGCACCAAAATCTGATTACACTTGATTGGATTCAATCGGTAGAATCCAAATAGAATATGGTGTATAATCAAAATTTCTTTTTCTTTATTCTTCTATATTCTATTCGGACGCACCAACAACTAGTTATAAAATTGTATTGATAGCCTCGACTCGCGTCCTAGCTCGTCGGAGAGCTAAATTTGCCTCAATTGTTTGTCTCTTGCCTTCAGCGCTACTTAAATTAGCTTCAGCTATTTCAAGAGTTTGTTGAGCTTCTTGCGGATCAATGTCACTGCCCCTCTCTGCATCATTTACTAAAATGGTTATTTCATTATTGCCTATTCTAGCGAAACCGCCCATCAGAGCTATTGTTAACCATTGGTCGTTAAGACGTATTCTCAAAATTCCTATATCTACAGCCGTGGCAATAGGTGCGTGATTTGGTAATACACCAATTTGGCCGCTATTAGTCGATAAAATTATTTCTTGCACTTCCGAATCCCAAACAATTCGATTAGGGGTCAGTACACATAGATTTAAGGTCATTTCTTCAATTTGCTCTCCACATCTAAGTTCATAGCCTTCGCGGTAGCTTCATCGATATTACCTACCAAATAAAAGGCCTGTTCCGGAAGACCATCTAATTCCCCGGAAAGGATCAGTTGAAAACCCCTAATTGTTTCTATTAGACCAACATATTTTCCTGGAGAACCGGTAAAAACTTCTGCTACGAAGAAGGGTTGTGATAAGAAACGCTCAATTTTTCGTGCTCTTGCTACGGTTAAACGATCCTCTTCGGACAATTCGTCCAACCCAAGGATAGCTATAATGTCCTGAAGTTCTTTGTAACGTTGTGAAGTTTGCTTAACTTTTTGCGCAGTTTCATAATGTTCCTCACCAACAATTCTAGGTTGGAGCATAGTTGATGTTGAATCTAAAGGATCTACTGCTGGATAGATACCTTTTGCAGCGAGTCCTCTTGATAGTACGGTAGTAGCATCTAAATGCGCAAATGTTGTGGCAGGAGCGGGGTCCGTCAAATCGTCCGCAGGTACATAAACGGCTTGAATAGAAGTTATGGATCCCTCTTTGGTAGAAGTAATTCTTTCTTGCAAAGAACCCATTTCTGTACTAAGAGTGGGTTGATAACCTACAGCGGAAGGCATTCTTCCTAATAAAGCGGATACTTCGGATCCTGCTTGGACGAAACGAAAAATATTGTCGATAAATAGAAGTACGTCCTGTTCATTAACATCCCGGAAATATTCCGCCATGGTTAGGGCAGTCAAGCCAACTCTCATACGAGCTCCCGGCGGTTCATTCATCTGACCATAGACTAGAGCGACTTTTGATTCCGCAATATTTTTTTCATTAATCACCCCAGATTCTTTCATTTCCATGTAAAGATCATTTCCTTCACGAGTGCGTTCGCCCACTCCGCCAAATACGGATACACCTCCATGAGCTTTTGCAATGTTGTTGATCAATTCCATGATGAGTACGGTTTTACCCACTCCGGCCCCCCCGAATAGCCCGATTTTTCCTCCACGACGATAAGGAGCTAAAAGATCCACTACTTTAATCCCCGTTTCAAAAATAGATAATTTTGTATCTAACTGTATAAAGGCAGGCGCAGATCTATGAATAGGAGATGTTGTGCGAGTATCTACAGGACCCAAATTATCAACAGGCTCTCCAAGAACGTTGAAAATTCGTCCGAGAGTCGCCCCACCAACTGGAACACTTAGAGGAGCTCCTGTATCAATCACTTCCATTCCTCTCATCAGACCATCTGTAGCACTCATAGCTACAGCTCTAACTCGATTATTTCCTAATAATTGCTGTACCTCGCAAGTTACATTAATTTGCTGGCCAACCGTATCTTGACCTTTAACTACCAAAGCGTTGTAAATATTAGGCATCTTGCCCGGTGGAAAGGATACATCCAGTACCGGACCAATGATTTGAGCAATACGCCCCAGGTTTTTTTCTTCAAGAGCGGAAACCCCAGGACCCGAAGTAGAAGTAGTAGGATTGATTCTCATAATAATAAAGTATTATATGTCGAAATTTTTTTTGCAAACAAAAATAAAAAAATGTCCGATAGCAAGTAGATCGGTTAATTCAATAAGAAATGGGAATTAGTACTCGATTTCGTTGGTACTATCCAACCGAATCCAATTCAATTGTTTACTCATTCAATGAGTGCATTTTCAAACTTAACCAACCCATTTTTAAAAATCAATATAATATATTATTAATATAATATATATCAAAGTAGATGAATAAGAATTCAGAATTATATATGCGGAGATGTTGTATTTCTCTATCATTATAGACAATCCCATTCATATTATCTATGGAATTCGAACCTAAACTCTATTTATGACTCATCATTTTTATGACATTGGCCGTTGTTTCTTATTTCATCATTTCTATTTACACTTATTTATTCTTTGAATAAAAAAAGAAATCAAATTTTTTATACCTTTTTGTTTGTTGATTGATAAATTCCGCATATTCATATTACTATTCTATTTACTATTCTATTTTCACATCTAGGATTTACATATACAACTATAACATATATCACTCTCAAGCGTTAATTTCTTATTATTTATCTATTTATATATTTACTTTACAAATTACAAAGAAAGTAAGTAATGCGAAACTTTCAAAACAAAAAACG